TACACAAATTATCTTGTCATTTCTTCTTTTTGGTCTCATATATCATATAACAAACATATAATATAGTAAAAGACTTATATTAAAGTATGAAATAAATATGAAACCTCCCATAAAAAATTAAAATTTTTTAGGAATTTCGGGCGGAAATGCGCGTATTTTTTTCTTTTAAGAAATATCTATTTTTTACATTTCAATTTGAATTAGGGACTCCGCGTACCAATACAAGTGGTCAGTCATTAACTACATATACACATCTGGTCATATATGTATTACCATTATGTAATACAAATTATATTAACTAATAAAGAAAGAGGAGTTTTAAAAATGCGAGATCTAAAAACATATCTCTCCGTGGCACCGGTAGTAAGTACTCTATGGTTCGGGTCTTTAGCAGGTTTATTGATAGAGATCAATCGTTTTTTTCCGGATGCGTTGATATTCCCCTTTTTTTCATTCTAGTTATTGATATGGGAAGGGGGGGAGAAGATTAGAGATACAATAAATATCTGTAACTAATCCCTTCCCTTCTTTTTTTTTTTTCTAACTTATTAAAAAAAACAAAGAAAAAGAGGCTTCGCCCTCAGTGAAACTATGAACTAAGGCCCAGGCTCAAATTAATAATAGAGTGGAAATAAAAATGTGATGGTTGGGGCAACAATATCATACAAGATACTTAACTGAAAATGAAATACTGTACCACAATTTTTAATTCTAAATATAGTTAGAAATCATTATATTACTTATTATTACTTTATTGATTGCAACGAAATCTTTCTTTCATAATTTGATTTCGAGTTACCTGCTTCTTTTTTTTTTTTTTTTTTGATCCTTTCTTCTTCCTTGCTTTGGATCGGAAAATTAAAGAATTGAGTGAATCAAAAACCAAAGGAGGTTCATGGCCAAGGGTAAAGATGTCCGAGTAACGGTTATTTTGGAATGTACCAGTTGTGTTCGAAATCGTGTTAATAAGGAATCAATGGGCATTTCCAGATATATTACTCAAAAGAATCGACACAATACTCCCAGTCGATTGGAATTGAGAAAATTTTGTCCCTGTTGTTACAAACATACGATTCACGGGGAAATAAAGAAATAGATTGAACCGACCGCTCGTGTGTCAGTCTTCCAAGAAAGATGAAAAATTACATATTATACATAACAATATATATTTATTTAAATATAAACAAACCAAATCCTATTTCGATCGGATCAAACATGATGTAGATGTCGAATTAAGAAATAGGATTGGGATTTTCAGGATAAGGAATAAACAAACCATGGATAAATCCAAGCGAATCTTTCTTAAATCCAAGCGATCTTTTCGTAGGCGTTTGCCTCCGATCCAATCGGGGGATCGAATTGATTATAGAAATATGAGTTTAATTAGTCGATTTATTAGCGAACAAGGAAAAATATTATCTAGACGGGTGAATAGATTGACCTTAAAACAACAACGATTAATTACTATTGCTATAAAACAAGCTCGTATTTTATCTCTGTTACCTTTTCTTAATAATGAGAAACAATTTGAAAGAACCGAGTCAACCGCTAGAACTGCCGGTCTTAGAACCAGAAAAAAATAGACCGACTTTTCAATTGAATCAAAATAAAATTCTAATCCAAACTCAAATGTGGATTGACGTTTTTTTTTTTTTTTTGTTCGAAAAAAAGGAAAATCGAGATGTCGTGTCGTAAGAAAAAAAAATTGGATAAGAAGAATAAATATTTTTTATTGAACGTCTTTCTTCATTTTGATGACTTTATCATATTTTATCATACTAATTTCTACTCTACCTTCCCAGAGTTCATTCTCCAGGAACTCCATTTAAACGACTCCAACGGATTTTATTTATTTTATGATATCATTGGAAATCATATAAAGACAACTCTTATTTAATATAGCTATTTGTGCAAGTATTTTACGATTAAGAAGCAACTGTCTCTTGTACAGATTGTGTATTAATTTACTATAACTTAAGTATACTTTATTTTCGCGAATTACTGCATTTATCCGAGTGATCCACAAACGACGAAAATCTCTCTTTTGTCTACCTCTATCCCGATGAGCCGAAACCAAAGCTCTTATTTTCTGTTGAGTAATAGTACGCGTAAGTCTTGAATGAGCCCCTCGAAAGGTTGATGCAAATAAACGAATTTTTGTTCTACGTCTTCGAGCTATATACCCTCGTTTAATTCTGGTCATTGAATAAATGAAACTTTGATGAATAACTAATAGATTTCCTTTCTTTCAGTTATTCCCTTCCCGTGTCCTAGTCTATTAATAACAAAACGGATTTTTCCAATGTATAAAATAAAAATTCCAATGGCTTTTGCTACTATAACCTTCCCTACCACGATTTTTTCTTTTTTTTTCTAGGTGAAATGCCTAGAAAAAAAAAATTGTATTGATACTAGGTATCAAAAACAAACACATAGTAAATAAAAAAGTATTAAATATAAATGGATATAGTGGGTTCCATCGTTTCTATGGTTACTTATTAAACGGTGAGGTCCTCTCTATACACCGGAGCCCTTCTTTCTTTAATCTTTAATTTAATCAATGTTATTGTTAACTTGTATAGTTCACACTCTTTGGCTCTACCCATAATTATCCAGTACTAGGTCTTTCACAACGAGATCTACTTAATACAGTAACGGTATTTAATTATGAAGATTAGCTGAGTAGCTGACCCTGTTAGTCCGTTCTTGCAAGAGTAAGGCATAATTTTTCTGCTTTTTAAAATAGGATTTCCCCTGCTTAATGGATACCATTTGCTATCAATGGAGAATTCTTTCTCATCTTAAATTTTAAATTGAGTTGATTGGATTTGCACCAATGGAAACCATAGATTTGATACTACAAGAAAAGAATAGATCTTTTTTATTTTTAGATATTGAATGGAGTTCTTCCATTCTGTCCTATTCGCTGGTACTGATCGTTGATACTGGATCAATTGTTTTCTTTCTTTTGTCCTAGCCCATGATCTGAACGAGTCGCACATACACCCTAGTACATGTTCCTCGTCGCTGAGGACATCCCCCAAGAGCGGGGGATTTCGTGACATTTCTGATTGGCTGTCTTGTGTTTCTAATAAGTTGTTTAATAGTTGGCATGTTGAATCATATACATAATGGGCTGGTTTAGATCGACCTTAACCGGATGATTATGAATTCTTTTATTTCTATATTAATAGATTAATGAATAGAATATTAAATCCGGTACGAAGATAAAATCTCAAATCACGAATTCGTGTGAAATCCTTTTTTTTTTTTATTCAGTCGCTACAAGATCAACAATTCCATGAGCTTGGGCTTCTGTTGCTGACATAAAAACATCTCTTTCCATGTCTTCAGATACAACCCATAAAGGTTTGCCTGTCCTTTGTACATAAACCCTTGTGATGGTTTCGCGCAGCTTCAGTAGTTCTTCCGCTTCCAAGATAAATTCTCCCGTCTGTGCCTCATAAAAAGAACTAGCAGGTTGGTGGATCATTACCCTAGCGTGAGGGAATGCTAGACGTTTGGTAATTTCTCCTCCGACGAGAATAAAAGATCCCATTGAAGCGGCTAATCCCATGCATATTGTCTGTATATCTGGTCGCACAAATTGCATAGTATCATAAATAGCGACTCCGGGTATTACCCACCCACCAGGAGAGTTTATAAACAAATACAGATCTTTGGTATCATCCTCTATACTGAGATATACCATAAGACCAATAAGTTGATTCGAGATCTCGCTATCAACCCCTTGGCCTAAAAAAAGTAATCTTTCTCGATAAAGTCGGTTGATTGGGATAAAGTTGTATCCCTTAGAAACCGTACATGCACCTTTTGATGCATACGGTTCAACAAAAATCAGGAAAAAAAAAAGAATCAATGTGTAGATGTAGATTCTAGCGCTTTCTGTTTTTTCATACCAGGCTTTAACTTATAAAAAGGGGCTTTTCTTTCATTGTTCAAGAAAGATGGGTTTTGGCCTGTTTTGTTTATCTATAAAAAAAATTACTAAACTTATCTAACTAACTTCTCATTGATGTATTGTTTCATCGAGATACAATCTAAATCGCGATGTAATTTTCTTGTTCCTGAATGGGCTTCTTCAATTTTTTTAGGTTTATGCTCTACTCCGCGTAAAGATCCGCCCGATTTGCATTTGCACATATAGGACAAATGCTCCAATACCACGTCCTTTTGCTACAACTTGTTTTTTTTTCTAAACGGAGCCTGGATACTTCATTTTATTGGTCTAACCAAGCCAACCATAAATTATTCTAATTGATAATATTAATCTGTATACCCTCCCGAAAAAATGGATCTAATTGCACTTCACGCTCCAAATTTTTGATAATAAAATAAATCTTTCTTGGGTGAAGGGGAGGATATCTCGATCGGGGAAGAGAACGGGGAAATACCATATGACCCAATATATCTGACAAGTCGCACTATACGTCAATCCACAATGCATCTTCCTCTCCAGGACTTCGAAAAGGTACTCTTGGAACACCAATAGGCATAAAATAAAAGAAAAATTAAGTACTATATCTCACTTTGATGTGAAAGCGTAACAATGGGTTTGTTGTCCTAATAATATTGGCCTTTACCATATTTTATTATCATATTTTATCCATAGATTGACTAAGTTCATAAAAAAGAAGGCAAAATGAATAAAGGAAAATTATTACAAATAAGTGCTTTGAATGATGAACAAATATATATATGCATTCATTCATATAAAATAATATCAACTCCCTTACCATTGCGTATTGGTACTTATCGGGTGTAGAATAGATCTGCTTCTTTTTGTTCCTGCGAACAAAATAGTTTCATTATTACTAAAAGTAATTATTACGAAAAGAATCAAACAAATATTAATCCTTTATCCAAGATAATCCACTAAAAAGAGGGTCCACAGCATATTTTTTTATAATGCAATAAAGTTACATTGTGTTTATTTTTCGTTGATAAAGGGGTATTTCCATGGGTTTGCCTTGGTATCGTGTTCATACCGTCGTATTGAATGATCCCGGTCGTTTGATTTCTGTCCATATAATGCATACAGCTCTGGTTGCTGGTTGGGCCGGTTCGATGGCTCTATACGAATTAGCAGTTTTTGATCCTTCTGATCCTGTTCTTGATCCGATGTGGAGACAGGGTATGTTCGTTATACCCTTCATGACTCGTTTAGGAATAACCAATTCATGGGGCGGTTGGAGTATCACAGGGGGTACTGTAACGAATCCGGGTATTTGGAGTTATGAAGGTGTGGCCGGGGCACATATTGTGTTTTCTGGCTTGTGCTTTTTGGCAGCTATCTGGCATTGGGTGTATTGGGATCTAGAAATATTTACTGATGAACGTACAGGAAAACCCTCTTTGGATTTGCCTAAGATCTTTGGAATTCATTTATTTCTATCAGGAGTGGCTTGTTTTGGGTTTGGTTCATTTCATGTAACAGGATTGTATGGTCCTGGAATATGGGTGTCCGATCCTTATGGACTAACCGGAAGGGTACAATCCGTAAATCCAGCGTGGGGTGTGGAGGGTTTTGATCCTTTTGTTCCGGGAGGAATCGCCTCTCATCATATTGCAGCAGGGACCTTGGGCATATTGGCGGGTCTATTCCATCTTAGTGTCCGTCCACCTCAACGCCTATACAAAGGATTACGTATGGGAAATATTGAAACCGTCCTTTCCAGTAGTATTGCTGCTGTCTTTTTTGCAGCTTTTGTAGTTGCTGGAACTATGTGGTATGGTTCAGCAACCACCCCGATTGAATTATTTGGTCCCACTCGTTATCAATGGGATCAAGGATACTTCCAACAAGAAATATATCGACGAATTGGTGCTGGATTAGCTGAAAATCAAAGTTTATCTGAAGCTTGGTCTAAAATTCCTGAAAAACTGGCTTTTTATGATTACATCGGCAATAATCCGGCAAAAGGGGGGTTATTCAGAGCGGGCTCAATGGATAACGGGGATGGAATAGCTGTTGGGTGGTTAGGACATCCTATCTTTAGAGATAAAGAGGGGCGCGAACTTTTTGTACGTCGTATGCCTACTTTTTTTGAAACATTTCCGGTTGTTTTGGTAGACGGAGACGGAATTGTTAGAGCCGATGTTCCTTTTAGAAGGGCAGAATCAAAATATAGTGTCGAACAAGTAGGTGTAACTGTCGAGTTCTATGGCGGTGAACTCAACGGAGTCAGTTATAGTGATCCCGCTACTGTGAAAAAATATGCTAGACGTGCTCAATTGGGTGAAATTTTTGAATTAGATCGTGCTACTTTGAAATCCGATGGTGTTTTTCGTAGCAGTCCAAGGGGTTGGTTTACTTTTGGGCATGCTTCGTTTGCTTTGCTCTTCTTCTTCGGACACATTTGGCATGGTGCTAGAACCTTGTTTAGAGATGTTTTTGCTGGTATTGATCCAGATTTAGATGCTCAAGTGGAATTTGGAGCATTCCAAAAACTTGGAGATCCAACTACAAGAAGACAGGTAGTCTGATACAATATCCCTTTGTTACTAGTTACTTTTCGTTGTTATTTTCTTTTTTTGATTTGATATAGGGTACCGGATAAATCTTGATTTGAATCACTGCCTTATCTTTGACTTTTGTTCTTTATTTATCCGGGAGACGATCCCAAATAAACAGGTATGGAAGCTATAATTGTAAACCACGATCGAATCTATGGAAGCATTGGTTTATACATTCCTTTTAGTCTCAACTCTAGGAATAATTTTTTTCGCTATCTTTTTTCGAGAACCGCCTAAAGTTCCAACTAAAAAGGTGAAATGATTTTTCATTATCTCAATTGAAAGTAATGATCCTCCCAATATTGGGAGGATCATTACTTCAACTAGTCCCCGTGTTCCTCGAATGGATCTCTTAGTTGTTGAGAGGGTTGCCCAAAAGCAGTATATAAGGCGTACCCAGTAAAACTTACAAGTAAACCAGATAAAAAGATGGCAACTAGGGTTGCTGTTTCCATTATTATATAGTTTTAAGACATTATATAGTTTTAAGACCACAATGGATCTATGATAAGATCATTTATTTACAACGGAATGGTATACAAAGTCAACAGACCTTACTGAATATAAAATATTATGGCTACACAAACCATTGAGGGTAATTCTAGATCTGGCCGTCCAAAACGAACTAATGCAGGGAGTTTATTGAAACCATTGAATTCAGAATATGGTAAAGTAGCTCCCGGGTGGGGAACTACTCCTTTGATGGGTCTCGCAATGGCTCTATTTGCGATATTCCTATCTATTATTTTGGAGATTTATAATTCTTCCATTTTACTGGATGGAATTGCAATGAATTAGATTGATAAGAACCATTAACTAGCTTTTTCAATACAAAGTGAAGCCTTTAGGTTTCTGATTTTTATCCCATTCTATTTTGGTAGTTCGACCGTGGAATTTCTTTGTTTCTGTATTTCCGGAATATGAGTGTGTGACTTGGTATAATTGATCCTATGGATAGGACAGAGAATGGGGCTGTCATCTTTATAGAGATGGTTTTACTTCGTCGGATATTCATTCTAGTATCTGGAGCACGGAATATATGAAATAGATTACTAAAGTATTAGAACTATGATTCATACTTAATAGTCAGACCTCGTGTCCGGACTTCAAAAAATTTTTTAAAAGAGTTCGAAGTTCTAAATAGAAAAATTTGTATTCTTTCAAACTTTAGTTTATGCTTATTTTGATCAAAGGACAAAGGTTTCTTTGGATTTTTAGTCAGTATATCTATTCATTGAATAAGTGATGATCCAATGATTCTTACTCAGGGAATTTTGGAGCTTAGTTTGAAAAGGTTTTATTGAATCATCGTGGTTCTAGTATGAATCTGAGGTTTTAATCAATCCATAGGGTCTTAACAAGAGAATTCCTATCAATAATAAAGAAAACAGCAGTAAAGCCGCATTACAGATAAATAACACCAAAGATAATAGGTAAATAGAAGATTCAAGAGGCCTATAACGATCAAACGAATGAGCCGACTTGATTTTTTGGCATTATAACCACAAAGAAGAGCTTTCGGATTTTTATTCTTTCATATCTTCAGAAAAAATTGAATCATAGAATTAAAAAATTTCAAACTTTCTATTACACACATCCGTTAGAACTAGTATTTGGGCGTTTCTGTTTGAGCCGTACGAGATGAAATTTTCATATACGGTTCTCCGGGGGGGGTTTCCTTGATTTACCTATCTCAATAAAATCTATGATTGGTTCGAAGAACGTCTTGAGATTCAGGCAATTGCCGATGATATAACTAGTAAATATGTTCCTCCTCACGTCAACATATTTTATTGTCTCGGAGGAATTACGCTTACTTGTTTTTTAGTACAAGTAGCTACAGGGTTTGCTATGACTTTTTATTATCGTCCGACCGTTACAGAGGCTTTTGCTTCTGTTCAATATATAATGACTGAAGCTAATTTCGGTTGGTTAATCCGATCAATTCATCGATGGTCGGCAAGTATGATGGTCCTAATGATGATCCTGCACGTATTTCGTGTCTATCTCACCGGTGGCTTTAAAAAACCTCGCGAATTGACTTGGGTTACAGGTGTGGTTTTGGGTGTATTGACCGCATCTTTTGGTGTAACTGGTTATTCCTTACCTTGGGACCAAATTGGTTATTGGGCAGTAAAAATTGTAACAGGCGTACCAGATGCTATTCCTGTAATAGGCTCGCCCCTGGTAGAGTTATTACGCGGAAGTGCTAGTGTGGGACAATCCACTTTGACTCGCTTTTATAGTTTACACACTTTTGTATTACCTCTTCTTACTGCCGTATTTATGTTAATGCACTTCCCAATGATACGTAAGCAAGGTATTTCTGGTCCTTTATAAAGAATACATCCGATATTTGTAATCAATCATTTATCACTGGGTAGGAACAATAGTATTTCATTGCTACAAATATGGATTATTGAAAAGAATAAGACATGTATTGGGATATTTCTCTTCAACTCTACAAAAATTTATTATTTTTTTGACACTCATAGTTGAAGCGAATTTTCCGAAGATAAAATGGATTATGGGAGTGTGTGACTTGAACTATTGATCGGGCCTTGCAGATATATGCCCTTATCTATCTGCCACATTTGAATTCACAACAAAACAATGTGTCTTTGTTCCAACCACCGCGTAAGCCCCATACAGAAGATAGGCCGGTTCGTTTGAAGAGAATCTTTTCTATGATCAGACCCGATCATGTCGTGTATGATATGAATAGGCTCCGTAAGATCCAGTAGAATAAGTGATTGGCATAATCCAGATTATGTTTTATATATTTCACTTACTAAATAGTATTGAAATGTATTCATTTCCTCTGCATTGACTCGATTTATGATACTATCGGAGTGAAACAAGGGATCTAAAGAAGAACAGAGGCTAGACTATATTAGTAACAAGTAAATTCTTTGCTTTGTATGTAAAAAGTCTCGATATTTTATTTTAGGGGATAAAGGCCAATTGCAAGATCTGAGACGACCCATAAAGCATTTGATCATGATCAATTTTGTAAGCCTACTTGGGTATTGAGCATTTATCTGTAAGAACTGAATTCCTTGCAATGGGTAGTTGTTGCAACTGCGAAAAAGGGAATCCTTTTTATTACATAGAATCATTCATATATGTGTGGATAATATATTGATTGTTTTTATATGTATCCATTTGATTTTTATATGTATCCATTTGATTCGTGCTCGAGCTGGATGATGAAAAATTATCATGTCCAGTTCTTTCGGGGGATGGATCTAGAATAATTCACCTATCCTAATAACAAAAAAACCTGACTTGAACGATCCTGTGTTAAGAGCTAAATTGGCTAAGGGGATGGGTCATAATTATTACGGAGAGCCCGCATGGCCAAACGATCTTTTATATATTTTTCCAGTAGTAATTTTAGGTACTATTGCATGTAACGTAGGCTTAGCGGTTCTAGAACCATCAATGATTGGTGAACCCGCAGATCCATTTGCAACTCCTTTGGAAATATTGCCTGAATGGTATTTCTTTCCCGTATTTCAAATACTTCGTACAGTGCCAAATAAGTTATTGGGTGTTCTTTTAATGGTTTCAGTACCTGCGGGATTAATAACAGTACCTTTTTTGGAGAATGTTAATAAATTCCAAAATCCATTTCGTCGTCCCGTAGCGACAACCGTCTTTTTGATTGGTACTGCAGTAGCCCTTTGGTTGGGTATTGGAGCAACACTACCTATTGAAAAGTCCTTAACTTTAGGTCTTTTTTAAATTGATTCGATTGTGAAATAAAAAATAGATTACGACATGTGTATCTAGGGAATAGTCGCTTCAAAGTGAATTTTCCCTAGATACATCTATTCAATTTAATTTATTCAATTTAATTTTAGACCTATTCCGAATATATGGATTGGGCTAAAGATTCAAAACTAATTTTTATCTGTTTAGACAAAACTTTAGAAAAATAAATAAATAACCCCAAACACTTTATTCGAAATGCTTTTATCTTTCTAGAATGTTCAATATATGTTTTACATCTTCTATGCGAAAATGTTTAATTTTCATAAGATCTTCTTGACTGTTATTCAAAAGGTCCACTAATGTATGTATATTGGACCTTTTGAGGCAATTATAGACCCTGGGGAGCAATTCTGATTGGTCAATAAAAATATATTTAAATGCGATTTCTTTTTTATTTTTTCTTTGTTTAGCCAATCTACCATGAAAAGTAAAAAGGGGTAAAGTAACTTTATGTTGATTGTTTTCTAAATGTAAGTTTTCTTCTTCTGCATGTAAAAAAGGAATAAATAAATCAATCAAATTCCGGGAGGCTTCATGAAGTGCTTCTTTAGGAGTTAAACTTCCATTTGTCCATATTTCGAGAAAAAGTATCTCTTGTTTTTCATTCCCATTCACATAAGAATGAATACTATGATTCGCATTTCGAACAGGCATGAATACAGCATCTATAGGATAACTTCCGTCTTGAAAGTTATTTGGCGTTTTTATACGATATCCGCGATTCCTCTCGATTTGTAATTCAATACACAAATTAATTGGTTCTGTTAGGTTAGCTATATGCTGTGTATTATCAACGATTTCCACAGAAGGTGGTAAGATAATGTCTTGAGCAGTTACATATCCAGGACCCTTCACACAAATAGACGCGTTACAAGTTCCATACAGATTACTTCTCAATACAATTTCTTTCAAATTCATTAAAATTTCATGTACGGATTCTTGAATACCTACTATGGTAGAATATTCATGTGGTATTTTCTCAGATTTTGCGCGTGTGATACATGTTCCTTCTATTTCTCCGAGCAAAGCTCTTCGCATCGCAATGCCTATTGTATCGGCTTGACCTTTCATAAGTGGGGCCAGAATAAAGCGTCCATAATAAAGACGCTTACTGTCTGCTCTTGATTCAACACACTTCCACTGTAGTGTCCGAGTAGATACTGTTACTTTCTCTCGAACCATAGTATATTATTTGATCAAATCATTGAATTATTTATTTCTCTTGAAATCTCTTCAATGTTTATTTTATTTTTACACACGTCTTTTTTTAGGGGGCCTACAGCCATTATGTGGCATAGGGGTTACATCGCGTATGAAACTTAATAGTATACCACTTCTACGAATAGCTCTTAATGCCGCATCTCTTCCGAGACCCGGGCCTTTTATCATGACTTCTGCTCGTTGCATACCTTGATCCACTACGGTCCGAATGGCATTTCCTGCTGCGGTTTGAGCGGCAAATGGTGTACCTCTTCTTGTACCCTTGAATCCACAAGCTCCGGCGGAGGACCAAGAAATTACTCGACCCCGTACATCTGTAACCGTCACAATGGTATTGTTAAAACTTGCTTGAACATGAATAACTCCCTTGGGTATTCTGCGCGCATTCTTACGTGAACCAATACGTCTATTTCTACGTGAACCAATTTTTGGTATAGGTTTTGCCATATTTTATCATCTCATAAATATAAGTCAGAGATATATGGATATATCCATTTCATGTCAAAACAGATCCTTATATATTTTTTTTTACTTATTTATTTGTACATCGGGTCCTTTAGATTTCGAGAGTCTTTTTTCTTTTAAAAAGATTATCCTTGTCTTTGTTTATGTCTCGGGTTGAAACAAATTACTATAATTCGTCCCCGCCTACGGATCAATCGACATTTTTCACAAATTTTACGAACAGAGGCCCTTATTTTCATATTTGTACTTCCTTTTCTTAATTCAGAATTTACTTATTGGAAGAAAATAAGTTTCTTGAAATTTTTAACTTCGAATTGTATCCCCACGAAAGAATGTTGAAATTGAAAAAAAAATCACCTAATCATTCGAATTTTTACTTTTGAGTCTATAAATTATATATCCTTTGGTTGAATCATAAGGACTTAACTCAATTTTTATTATATTTCCTGGTAGTCTACGTATAAAACTACGCCCAATCCTTTACTAAAAAACCCAGAATTATCTTTTCATTATCTAAACGAGCCCGTAAGATACATACCATTGGTAAGTTGTTCCGTAATTAAACCCTCATGAATCCATTTTTGTTGTTTCGTTTCATTCTAGGTAAAATCCCTTTGACGTATCAACTAATGTAAGAGGGGTAATACTATAAACTTGTCATTTCTCTTTTTTCACAAATATGAAAGTTCCGCGTATAATTCGGCTATCAGAAAGATTACCATATATAACACAAAATTTCGCCGCCTATTCCTTCTATTCGAGCCTTTCGGTCTGTCATTATACCTCGAGAAGTAGAAAGAATTACAATTCCCATCCCACCTAAAATTCTAGGAATTCGTTGATAGTTCGAATATATTCGTAGACCGGGCCGGCTGATCCGTTTTAAATTTAAAGCAGTTCTATATGGTCCTTTCCTATTTCTTCTATGTCGTAGGGTTAAAACCAAAAAATATTTATTGCTTTCCTGATGTTTTCTCACGTTTTCAATAAAACCTTCTTGTAAAAGGATTTTAACAATATTTTCAGTGATGTTAGTAGATGGTATTCGAACTGTTCTTTTTTTAGTCATGTCAGCATTTCGTATAGAGGTCATTATGTCAGCAATAGTGTCTTTACTCATGATAAACTAAGATTTTTGTTGCCCCCGAATTTTGATATAATCAACATGCTCTTTTTATTTTTTCTTTATTTCTGAATTATAAAATATTTATTAATTTTAAAAGTTAATTTTAAAAGGTATATACATGATAGATAAACAATCTACTAATAAATCAGTCTTATTCAAATACTATATTACGGTCTTACCTTATAATACCTCAGGTGCTAATGAAACTATTTTAGTAAAATTTAACTGTCTTAATTCCCGGGCGATCGCGCCAAAGATTCGGGTTCCTTTTGGATTTTTTTCTTGATCAATAACAACTGCAGCATTGTCATCATATCGTATTATCATACCGTTGTCGCGTTTGAGTTCTTTACAAGTACGTACAATTACCGCTCGAATCACTTCTGATCTTTCTAGAGGTGTGTTTGGTACTGCTTCCTTGATTACAGCAACAATAACATCACCAATATGAGCATATCGTCTATTACTAGCTCCTATGATTCGAATACACATCAATTCTCGGGCCCCGCTGTTATCCGCTACATTCAAATGGGTTTGAGGTTGAATCATATCATTTTTTTTTTATCGGTTTTTTCTTTTTCAATGCCAAGGTCTAAATAAAAAAAAAGAAATATTATTTGTTCAAAACAAAAAAAGAAACCTTCATTTTTTTCTCATCCAAAAAACCCCTTTTCCTTTGTTTCTACATTCCTATCCCGAAAGAATGAATTGAGTTCGTATAGGCATTTTAGATGCCGCTATTGAAATAGCCCTTCGAGCTATATTTTCTGCTACTCCACTCATTTCATAAAGTATTCTACCGGGTTTAACGACAGCTACCCAATATTCGGGAGATCCTTTCCCCGAACCCATACGTGTTTCTGTAGGTCTTACTGTAACTGGTTTGTCTGGAAATATGCGTACCCATATTTTTCCACCGCGACGGGCATTTCGTGTCATCGCGCGCCGCCCTGCTTCTATTTGTCTAGATGTAATCCAAGCGGGTTCAAGCGCTTGAAGAGCATATCTACCGAAGCAAATACGATTACCTCGATAAGATATTCCTTTCATCCTCCCTCTATGTTGTTTACGGAATCTGGTTCTTTTGGGGTTATAGTTGATGGTTGGTTATCAATTCCATCCATCTCTACTACAGAACCGGACATGAGAGTTTCTTCTCATCCAGCTCCTCGCGAATTAAACGATTAAAAAATAATATACACGGTGAATAATATACGGAATCGTGGGATTATTTTAAATTTCATCTATTCATCTAATAGATTAATAATTCTAAATCTATTCTATTTATAGATAATGTTGTTTTGGTATAACGTTATAATCTTTATTTTCTTTTGCCTTTTATTATTCTATTGAATCGACTAAAATTTTATTTAGAAAAAAAAAATTCGCGGGCGAATATTTACTCTTTCAACATTCAGTTGTAAGATTAGTCTATCACATGATCTCTCAGAATAAACGAATAGGTTTCTGGTTCGTTCCGCCATCCTACCCAATGAATCATTAGGATTCGCTTTCAATAGAATCTTATGCATTCACAGGTTCTGTCGTTCCCACCACTTCTCGATTAATGGTTAGGTCTGAATTCTACAACGGAGCCCCTAAGGAAATTTTGAGTCAACCTTCTCAGTCTTTATTGGCTCGGGGCTCTTGATTTTTTGTTCTATGCATGGATTTGTCTAATTATGGATTAATCAGTATTGATGCTTTATTACATTCCCTTTATATGAGATGACTCATAGACCTTACATATTGGAATTTTATATCATTGATATTCTTTTTCTATCTTTCTCTCACCCTTCCATTTATCTGTATACTTTTATTGCTTTACAACTCAATAATTTGATTGGTTTTTCTTTTTTGGTTATGCAAAAAAT